GAATCTGTTCATAGAACAAAAAAAAATAAGAGCTTCGAGCTAATAAAGATTAAGAAAATTAGCTTAACAAAAAATTTCATTATGAGCTCCATTGTAGAAATCAGACCTAACCATTAAGTAAGAAGCGGTGGGAACGATGGAACCTGTGAATCCAAATCTATTGACAACAGACTCATTGATCGGGATGGCGAAACAAACCAGAGACTAATTCCTTCATTTATTGGGAAAAGCAAAGTCATGAGTTAACCCTACAACTGAAATAGCACCGAAAAGAGTAAATATTCGCCCGTGAAAACTTTATTTTCTTGAATTGATCATTTTTGGTCAATACAATAGGATAAAAAGCAAAACAAAAAAAAAGATTCGTTATAACATAAAAAAATACGATATTTAAAAATTTAAAATAGAAATATTAATATGTTTAGTTAGCTAAAAAAACAAGATATACAAATGAATAATAGACAATTTGAAAATTTTATTATTCGCGAGGAGCTGGATGAGAAGAAACTCTCATGTCCAGTTCTGTAGTAGAGATGGAATTCAGAACCAACCATCAACTATAACCCCAAAAGAACCAGATTTCGTAAACAACATAGAGGAAGAATGAAGGGAATATCTTATCGAGGTAATCATATTTCTTTCGGTAAATATGCTCTTCAGGCACTTGAACCTGCTTGGATCACATCTAGACAAATAGAAGCAGGTCGACGAGCAATGACACGAAATGCACGCCGCGGTGGAAAAATATGGGTACGTATATTTCCAGACAAACCGGTTACAGTAAGACCCGCAGAAACACGTATGGGTTCGGGGAAAGGATCCCCTGAATATTGGGTAGCTGTTGTTAAACCAGGTCGAATACTTTATGAAATGGGTGGAGTAACAGAAAATATAGCCAGAAGGGCGATTTCAATAGCATCGTCCAAAATGCCTATACGAACTCAATTTATTATTTCGGGATAAAAAGAATCAAAAGAAAAAGGTCTTGGGGATAAAAAAACAACCACGGGTGCCGGTTTCTTTCTTTGGACAAACAATATTTCTTTTTTTTTTCTTCACTCTTTGCTTTGCATTGAAAGAATATATTCTAAAAAACTGATATGATTCAACCTCAGACTCTTTTGAATGTAGCGGATAACAGCGGGGCTCGAGAATTGATGTGTATTCGAATCATAGGAGCTAGCAATCGTCGATATGCTCATATCGGTGACGTTATTGTTGCTGTGATCAAAGAAGCAGTGCCAAATATGCCCCTAGCAAGATCAGAGGTGGTCAGAGCTGTAATTGTACGTACTTGTAAAGAACTCAAACGTGATAACGGTATGATAATACGATATGATGACAATGCTGCGGTTGTCATTGACCAAGAAGGAAACCCCAAAGGAACTCGAGTTTTTGGTGCAATTGCCCGGGAATTGAGACAGTTAAATTTTACTAAAATAGTTTCATTAGCTCCGGAGGTATTGTAAGGTCTTTTAAAATAAGATAAGACCATCATATGGTTATGTTATAGTAAGGTATTTGAAAGAATTAAGAATTTATAGTAGATTGTGTCTCATGCATATGCCTTTAATTTAAATTCATAAACAAATAAGTAAAAAACAAGAAAAACATGTTGATTATATCAAAATTGGGGAGCACCAAGAATTTTAATTCACCATGGGTAGGGATACTATTGCTGACATAATAACCTCTATACGAAACGCTGATATGGATAGAAAAAGGGTGGTTCGAATAGCATCTACTAATATCACTGAAAATATTGTTAAAATACTTTTACGAGAAGGTTTTATCGAAAACGTGAGAAAACATCAAGAAACCAAAAAATATTTTTTGGTTTTAACCCTACGGCATAGAAGGAATAGGAAAAGGCCTTATAGAAATTTTTTAAATTTAAAACGAATCAGTCGGCCTGGTCTACGAATCTATTCGAATTACCAACGAATTCCTAGAATTTTAGGTGGGATGGGAATTGTAATTATTTCTACTTCTCGAGGTATAATGACAGACCGAGAGGCTCGACTAGAACGAATTGGTGGAGAAGTTTTGTGTTATATATGGTAATCCTTCTAATATACGAATTGGGTCCGAAACTTCTTATTTGTGAAAACAAAAAGAAAAGGGGCGGGTTGTCTAATATCGTTCCTACTCCATCAGTTGATACTTCAAGGAGGCTTTACCTGGAATGAAAGAACAAAAATGGATTCATGAAGGTTTAATTACTGAATCCCTTCCCAACGGTATGTTCCGGATTCGCTTAGATAATCAAGATATAATTCTAGGTTATGTTTCAGGAAAGATCCGACGTAGTTTTATACGGATACTACCAGGCGATAGAGTAAAAATTGAAGTAAGTCGTTATGATTCAACCAGAGGACGTATAATTTATCGACTTCGCAATAAGGATTCGAAAGATTAGGTGTTTTTATCAACTTCAACATTTCTTTCGTGGGAATATGATTCGAGATGAAAAATTTCAAGAAACCTATTTTCTTCCAAA